TTCTTCTCATTCAATATATTATGTCAATTGATGAGCATACTAATTAATACTAAATAAATAATAATACTAAATAAATAATAACTAATAACGAGTTCAAATAAAAATCAAAAAAAGGGTGTTATGTTATAAGGCTCTTGTTCCAAACAAAATATCAAAAAAATGGAATAAATACAATTGAAAAAGAAAAGATCCAAATTACTAATATATATTAGTAATTTTAGTAATGACCCTATTTATAATATTTTTATTGAAAATATAAATGATTGAAAATAGGATTTCATTTAATTTAAAGAGAGTTTCATTTTTAATTTAGAAATGAAGTTCCATGTTATTTTGACATTCCTTTATTCAAGATACTTTATTCAAGAGTTGCTCGAAAAATCGGTTGAGTCAGAATCGTAGGATGAATAGATGTCAAAGAGGATAAATTTTTTTTTTATTTCTGTCACTATTGTTTGTGCTGTCTATAATGAAATGAATAATGAATGATAAATGAAATCAAAAGCTTTCAATTCAATTGGGACTCATTTTGTCAATTGGTCTTTTTATTATCTTATATTTTTCAAGATAAGAAACTTAGGTAAGTGTTTCATAAATAAACATATGTATAAATAGAACGTATCCCATTTAGTTCCTTCATGCCTACTATAACTAGTTATTTCGGTTTTCTACTGGCGGCTTTAACTATAACCTCAGCTCTATTTATTGGTCTGAGCAAGATACGTCTTATTTGAAATTGATTGAATGAACAATTCAATTCATAAAAATGTTTTTGTGAGATATCCAGGTAGTCCATAGTTCCTTCCCATGTAAATTGTAATTCTTGATTATTGAGATTCGTGGGCGATTTGGATTACTATTTAGAGATAGATATTACCCCCCCTTTTTTTTTACCTACCTTTTCAAAAAAAAATTAAAAAATGATTGAAGTTTTACTATTTGGAATCGTGTTAGGCCTAATTCCTATTACTTTGGCTGGATTATTCGTAACTGCGTATTTGCAATACAGACGCGGCGATCAGTTGGACCTTTGATTAAGTAAGAGCTCATCTCTTTTTAAATAACATCTCTTTTTTTTATTGACCTCCTGCGGATTAAAGAAAGGAGGAGGTCAAATTAGGGTTGCTGCTCTAGTTAGTAAAGTTATTTACTTGTAATTCGACCCAAGAAGAACAGAAGCACGCTCTGTAGGATTTGAACCTACGACATCAGGTTTTGGAGACCCGCGTTCTACCGAACTGAACTAAGAGCGCTTTCTTTCTTATCCCAATATAAAGGGCTGTATGTAAATAAAAGAATTTTTTTTGTAACCCCCACTTTGGATACATATAGTATCATAAAGCATTATGTTATGTATGTCTAATTTTTATTGATCTCAATGGGTCCTTCATTACTGCACATGGGAGAAGTAATAGATAGGGATGACAGGATTTGAACCCGTGACATTTTGTACCCAAAACAAACGCGCTACCAAGCTGCGCTACATCCCTTTCAATTGGCCTATAGTGTCATTGTAGAGAATCCCCATCTTGTTTTCCACATCGTGATTTCTCCCATTGATATACAATTGCTCTTGTCATTTCTTTTTCGTCTTATATAACAATATAACATATAATAAAAGAAAAAAGAATCAAATCGATCAAATAGATATAATATAATTAACAATATAATAAAAAATATAAATATAAAAATCGGTAATGTTCAGAAAATAAAGTGAGTGGACACTTTTTTCTGTTGTAAAGAAAGTAAAATATCATCAACAACGACATGTGTATCTGATCATATATGTATTACAATAAAAAAGGAGGATTTTCAATGCGAGATTTTAAAACATATCTCTCCGTGGCACCTGTGTTAAGCACTCTATGGTTCGGGTCTTTAGCAGGCCTATTGATAGAGATTAATCGTTTATTCCCAGATGCGTTAACATTCCCCTTTTTTTCATTCTAGTTGGGGATGAAGAAGATTATAGATAGAATAAATTATCTGTGACTAACCCTTTTTGTTTTGTTCTTTCTTTCAGTTTTTTAGGATAAAAAAGAAGGAAAGAGAAAGAATCAAAAAAGATTCATCCGCAACGAAACTCAGGTTCACGCTGAATTAATAGAGGGAGAACAAAAATGTAAAGTAAATAATAAAGGTCGCGGACAACAAACGCATACAGGATACTTAAATGAAATACTATAACTAAAACTAATGGATAGTTAGAAATCATCGTATTACTTATATTCTCTATTGATTTGATTGCAATGAAATATTTAATAATTGGGTTTCGAGTCAGCAACTTCTTTTTTTCTTCTTCGTTTCGAAAATAGAGGAGTTGGGTGAATAAAAAAAAGGGGGGTTTATGGCCAAGGGTAAAAATGTCAGAGTAAAGGTTATTTTGGAATGTAACAGTTGTGTCCGAAACGATATTAATAAGGAATCGCGGGGCATTTCCAGATATATTACTCAAAAGAATCGACACAATACGCCTAGTCGATTGGAATTGAGAAAATTTTGTCCCTATTGTTACAAGCATACGATTCATGGGGAGATAAAGAAATAGAGAAAATGTAACGCGTTTGTAACCCCTCCAAGGAACAGCAATAAATTACATAATATTAAAATATTAATATAAAAATTTAATAATAAATTATAAAAATAAAACAACCCAATCCTATTTCATCCTATTTTGGTAGGATCGCAAATGAAATTCGAATTAAGAAATACGATTTAAAAGATAAGGAATAAACCATGGATAAATCCAAGCGACTTTTTCTTAAATCCAAGCGATCTTTTCGTAGGCGTTTGCCCCCAATTGGATCGGGGGATCGAATTGATTATAGAAACATGAGTTTAATTAGTCGATTTATTAGTGAACAAGGAAAAATATTATCTAGACGAGTGAATAGATTGACTTTGAAACAACAACGATTAATTACTATTGCTATAAAGCAAGCTCGTATTTTATCTTTGTTACCCTTTCTTAATAACGAGAAACAATTTGAGAGAACTGAATCGACTCCTAGAACCACGGGTCCTCGAATTAGAAATAAATAGATAGGCTATTCCTCAATTGCAATTGAATCAAAATTTCAATATGAACCCCAACTCAGATTTATATTTTGTTCGAAAAATTGGAGAACCCCGATTGGATTGTCACATCATAAGAAAAAATTGCTTCTTTTTTTAATGTGTTGATTCATTTTTACTTTACTATATTTCTCTTATTTATATTAATTTCTACTCTACCTTCCCGGAGCTCATTCTCCGGGGCCCCACTTAAATCATTACGGTGGATTCCTTCTAATCTTCTTATTTAAGGATCTGATTGGAAATCATGTAAAGACAATTTGTATTTGATATGGCTATTTGTGCAAGTATTTTACGATTAAGAAGCAACTGTCTCTTATACAGATCATGTATGGATCTGCTATAACTATAGGATACCCCAATCTCACGAATTGCTGCATTTATCCGAGTAATCCACAAACGACGAAAATTTCTCTTTTGCCTGCCCCTATCCCGATGAGCAGAACTCAAGGCTCTCATTTTCTGTTGAATAGTATTTCGAGTAAGTCGTGAATGAGTCCCTCGAAAGGTTGATGCAAATAAACGAATTTTTATTCTACGTCTCCGAGCTATATACCCTCGTCTAATTCTGGTCATTGAATAAAATTAAACTTTGATGAATAACTAATTGATTTATTTTCTTTCAGTTATTCTTTTTCCCTTTCCTGGTCTATTAATAACAAAACGGATTCTTCCAATGTATAAAAAAAAATTCCAATGGCTTTTGCTACTATGACCTTCCCAACCACCATTTTTCCAGGCATTTAACCTCGAAATAAGAAATTGTATTGATACTAGGTATCAACAAAAAAAATACTAAATTGTAACTCAAGTTGAGTATAGTATAAAGTATCAATAAATAGTAAAGGTAAATGGATAAATAAATAGTGGGTTCCATCGTTTCTATGGCTACTTCTTAAACGGTGAGGTCCTCTCTATACACCGGAGCCCCTTCCACCATTAATCAATGTTATTAGTAACTTGTACAGTTCACATTCTTTGACTCTACCCATGAATTGTACAGTAATAAGTCTTTTCACAATGAGATCTACCCATACAGTAACGGTATTTAATTACAAAGGTTGGCTAGGTAGCTGACCCTGTATAGTCCGTTCTTGCAAGAGTAGGAGCCTAATTCTTTTGCTTCTTAAATATGATTTCCCCCGCTTAATGGATAACCATTTGCTACCACTGGGGAATTGCTTTTCATCTCCAATTGAGGTGATTGGATTTGCACCAATAGAAACCATAAATTTGATACGCAATGGAGGTTTTTTTCTATATTGATTGGAATTCTTCTATCCTATCCTATTCATTGGTACTGGTCATTGATACTGGAAAAAATTGTACTTTATTTTGTTCCGGCTCATGATCTGAACGGGTCGCACATACACCCGAGTACATGTTCCTCGACGCTGAGGACATCCCCGAAGAGCGGGGGATTTTGTTACATTTTTTATTGGCTGTCTTGTGTTTCTAATAAGTTGTTTAATAGTTGGCATACTTAATGGTATAGAAAATGGGCTGGTTTAGATCAATCCTAACCAGATGATTATGAATTCTTTCTATTTTCTTTTTTTTTTTACTTTACGCAGATAAAATATTCAATTTAGATTCATCCAAATTATGGTTCGAAATGGATGGAATCGCAGATTTACGTGAAATCCCCGGCATTTTCGATCGCTACCAGATCAACAATTCCATGAGCTTGGGCTTCTGTTGCTGACATAAAAACGTCCCTTTCCATGTCTTCGGATACAACCCATAAGGGGTTACCCGTTCTTTGTACATAAACCCTTGTGAGGGTTTCGCGTAGTTTCAAAAGTTCTTCCGCTTCTAGGACAAATTCTCCTGTTTGTGCCTCATAAAAAGAACTCGCAGGTTGATGGATCATTACCCTGATGATATAACATAATGAATGTTTCCGCGATCTCGTACGATTGATTGGACTAGGCAAAAAGATTAAAGAATAACAAGAAAAAATAAGTATATATATATAATTGAACAACCGTACAGGCATTTTTTGTGCATTGCATACGGCTCCACAATGGACTTTTTACGTTCGTTGAGCAAAAAACGAAATAGGATCCATCAGACCCAAATCGTTAAGTGATCCATTTACCACCCTTCTTTTCGTGGGAGTTCAAAAATACTATGATGGTTCCGTTGCTTTCTATATTTATGATTTATCTCATATGTGATTCAGCAATCCCAAAGTTTCTTTTTGATCCGATCAACTAAAAATAAAAAAAGTAAAAAAAAAAAATGATCTTGTTTTTTTTTCATTTGAGTATTCTTTCATATTTCATAACATAAATATTGGAAAGAGGCTTCTGGCGTGAAAAATAAAAGTTTGTGACGCTGAAATGAAGCCCGGATAGATAAGATCAAATCATAAATACCCTTTGTCTCATATTACTCGCCCGATATATAATCCCATGTTCTGAAAAAACAATAATGGTTTGTTCATATCGAACTCGAAGTGCCATGCTATTATTACTTAAATATTATCTTACAAATTCTTATTTATATTAAAATATTAAATATGGCGAAGGCATAGTTTTCTTTTTTCTTTCAAACAAAAAACTCATTGGCGCCAAGCGTGAGGGAATGCTATACGTTTCGTAATTTCTCCTCCGACCAGGATGAAAGATCCCATTGAAGCGGCTAATCCCATGCATATTGTATGCACATCTGGTGGCACAAATTGCATAGTATCATAAATTGCGACTCCGGGTATTACCCACCCGCCGGGGGAGTTTATAAACAAATAAAGATCTCTGGTCTCATCCTCTATACTGAGATATACCATCAGGCCAATAAGTTGGTTTGAGATCTCGCTATCAACTTCTTGACCTAAAAAAAGTAATCTTTCTCGATGAAGTCGGTTGATTAGGACAAAATTTTATCCCTTAGGAACCGTACACGCGCCTTTGGATGCATACGGTTCAAAAAAAAAAGAATCAATGTATTGTATTGATTCTACCCTCCTTTACTTTTTTTATAGTAGGACTTTTCTACCTCCTAATGAAGGGGCTTTTTCTTCGATTTTTTTTTAAGAAAGATTTTTTTTGCTCGAATCTCTGTAAAAAATAAAAGAATCCACTAAACTTATCGAATTAACCTCTCATTGATGTATTGTTTCATCGAAATCGAATCCAAATTACGATGTAATTTTCTTGTTCCTGAATGGGCCTCCTCAATTATTTTAGGTTTATGTTCTACTCCGGGTAAATATCTGCCCGATTTCAATTTGCACATATAGGACAAATGCTCCCAATACCACTTTTACTTTTTTCAATTCATTTCGTGCCTTTCTTACAACAAATACGCGATGTAGTCATAATATTATTTCATTGATTGGCAGTTTGAGATCGCCCATATGCTATCAAGTAATCACTTATGATACAAGTGGTAATCATACATATATTACCAATTGGGTATTTTCTGAACGGAGCCTGGATACTTCATTTTATTGGATTGGTCCAACCAAGCCAACCATAAATTTTGATAATTGATAATATTGATTTCGACCCCCTCAAAAATGGATCTAATTGCATTTCACGCTCCAAATTATTGATGGTTCAAACAATCTTTTTTGGGCGAAACAGAGGGTATCTCGATCGGGGGAGAGAACGGGGAAATCCCATATGACCCAATATGTCTGACAAGTCGCACTATACGTCAACCCAAATTGCATCTTCCTCTCCAGGACTCCGAAAAGGTACTTTTGGAACACCAATAGGCATCAACTGAAAGAAAGGGGGTTAAGTACTATATTTTACTTTGATGTGGAAACGTAATATTTTTATCCCTGGATATTACCAAATAGTAAGACGAAATTAATAAGGGAAAATTATTACAAATGGGTCGGGCTCTTCGAATGATGAACAAGTATCTACGCATTCGCTCATAGAAAATGGGACCAATCCCCCATTGCGTATTGGTACTTATCGGGTATAGAATAGATCTGCTTATCTTTGTTCCTATGAACAGAATTGTTCCATTATTCCCAACGAAAGAAATGGAATTCAATATTCAATAATATGAACCCTTGTTCCAAAATAATCCACTGAAAGGGAGAGGTCCATAGCATAGTCTTTTCCAATGCGATAAAGTTACATAGTGTCTATTTTTCTTTGATAAAGGGGTATTTCCATGGGTTTGCCTTGGTATCGTGTTCATACCGTCGTATTGAATGATCCCGGTCGGTTGATTTCTGTACATATAATGCATACAGCTCTCGTTGCTGGTTGGGCCGGTTCAATGGCTCTATACGAATTAGCCGTTTTTGATCCCTCTGACCCCGTTCTTGATCCAATGTGGAGACAGGGTATGTTCGTTATACCCTTCATGACTCGTTTAGGAATAACCAATTCGTGGGGCGGCTGGAGTATCACAGGAGGGACTATAGCGAATCCGGGTATTTGGAGTTACGAGGGTGTGGCTGGGGCACATATTGTGTTTTCTGGTTTGTGCTTCTTGGCGGCTATCTGGCATTGGGTATATTGGGATCTAGAAATATTCTGTGATGAACGTACAGGAAAACCTTCTTTGGATTTGCCCAAGATCTTTGGAATTCATTTATTTCTTTCAGGATTAGCTTGCTTTGGGTTTGGTGCATTTCATGTAACAGGCTTGTATGGTCCTGGAATATGGGTATCTGATCCTTATGGACTAACCGGAAAAGTCCAATCTGTAAATCCTGCGTGGGGGGTAGAGGGTTTTGATCCTTTTGTTCCGGGAGGAATAGCCTCTCATCATATTGCAGCAGGTACATTGGGCATATTAGCGGGCCTATTCCATCTTAGTGTCCGCCCCCCCCAACGCCTATACAAAGGATTACGTATGGGTAATATTGAAACTGTCCTTTCCAGTAGTATCGCTGCTGTCTTTTTTGCAGCTTTTGTTGTTGCTGGAACGATGTGGTATGGCTCCGCAACTACCCCAATCGAATTATTTGGTCCCACTCGTTATCAATGGGATCAAGGATACTTCCAGCAAGAAATATATCGAAGGGTTGGTGCCGGACTAGATGAAAATCAGAGTTTATCAGAAGCTTGGTCTAAAATTCCAGAAAAATTAGCTTTTTATGATTACATTGGCAATAATCCAGCAAAAGGAGGTTTATTTAGAGCGGGCTCGATGGACAATGGGGATGGAATAGCGGTTGGATGGTTAGGACATCCTATCTTTAGAGATAAAGAAGGGCGTGAGCTTTTTGTACGCCGTATGCCTACTTTTTTTGAAACATTTCCAGTAGTTTTGGTAGACGGAGACGGAATTGTAAGAGCCGATGTTCCCTTTAGAAGGGCGGAATCTAAGTATAGTGTCGAACAAGTAGGAGTAACTGTTGAGTTCTATGGCGGCGAACTCGATGGAGTCAGTTATAGTGATCCTGCTACTGTGAAAAAATATGCTAGACGTGCTCAATTGGGTGAAATTTTTGAATTAGATCGTGCTACTTTGAAATCGGATGGTGTTTTTCGTAGCAGCCCAAGGGGTTGGTTCACTTTTGGACATGCTTCGTTTGCTTTGCTCTTCTTTTTCGGACACATTTGGCATGGTGCTAGAACCTTGTTCAGAGATGTTTTTGCTGGTATTGACCCAGATTTGGATGCTCAAGTGGAATTTGGAGCATTCCAAAAACTTGGAGATCCAACTACAAGGAGACAAGTCGTCTGATACAATACTGCTCTTGTATCTTTTGCCTCTATTATATTTTTATTATTTAACTTTGACATAGAGTACCAGAGAAATGTTGATTTGAATCACCGCCCTTTCTTTGACTTTTGACTCTTGTCCTTTCTTAATCTGGGAGATGATCCCAAATGAACAGGTGTGGAAGCTATAATTGTAAACCACGATCAATTTATGGAAGCATTGGTTTATACATTCCTCTTAGTCTCGACTCTAGGAATAATTTTTTTCGCTATATTTTTTCGAGAGCCGCCTAAGGTTCCGACTAAAAAGGCGAAATGATTTTTCATTATCTTACATTATCTTTATCTAAATGGAAGTAAAGTAATGAGCCTCCCATATTGGGAGGCTCGTTACTTTACTTCCATTTAGTCCCCGTGTTCCTCGAATGGATCTCGTAGTTGTTGAGAGGGTTGCCCAAAAGCGGTATATAAGGCGTACCCGGTAAAACTTACAAGTAAACCAGATATAAAGATGGCAACTAAGGTTGCTGTTTCCATTATTATCAAATTTCAAAACTATAACGGATCTATGATAAGATCCTTTATTTACAACGGAATAGTATACAAAGTCAACCGATCTCAACCAATGCAATAGGATTTATGGCTACACAAACCGTTGAGGATAGTTCTAGATCTGGTCCAAGACGAACTAATGCAGGGAGTTTATTGAAACCATTGAATTCAGAATACGGGAAAGTGGCTCCTGGGTGGGGAACTACCCCTTTGATGGGGGTCGCAATGGCTCTATTTGCGGTATTCCTATCTATTATTTTGGAGATTTATAATTCTTCCGTTTTACTAGATGGAATTTCAATGAATTAGGTCCATAAAAATCATGAAGTCCTGGCTTTTCAATCCAAAATGAATTACTTAGGACTCTCATTTCTAGTCTATTCTGGCAGTTCGACCGTGAAATTCTTTTGTTTCTGTATTTCCGGAATATGAGTGTGTGACTTGTTATAATTGATCCTATTGATAGTACAGAGAATGGGTCTGTCATCTTGAGAGAGATGAGTTCTGCTTCGTCGGATATTCATTTTTTTATCTGGAGCACGGAATATATGGAATAGATCGAGAAATATTTGAACTATGATTCATACCTACTATTTATACCTCGCGACTGGATTCAAAAAAATTTAAAAGATTGATTTTATCATTATAAATCGAAAGGGTTTTCTTCCTTAAAAATTGGGTTTCTGTTTATTTGTTTATTTTGACCAATGGACAAATAAAATTCCGAATTT